TTCATATTTCTTGTTCGGAAAAATAGTTGAAAGAATTCCAAGAATTGAGTATTCAAGTCAATGATGCATTACATTAATTTCAATATGCATTACATTAATTCGATTCATTCCAATTTTTTATTAAAAAAAAAAAAAAAATTTCATAAAAAGATTTCATTTTTAGAATATTAAAGATTATAATGATAAAGTAAAAGCGGGTAGCGGGAATCGAACCCGCATCGTTAGCTTGGAAGGCTAGGGGTTATAGTCGACGTTGATTCATCATTTTGAACGTCTCTAATTCAAAACTGAACGTGAAACTTTGTTTTCATTCAGCTCCTTTATGGAAGATAGAGAAATTCCCAGATTCAAACATGAACGAACTAAAGAAAATCCGACCCATAACGTCTATGTCAGCTTTTATGTCTGAATCTATTCAGAACAACCTGCTTTCTAGACGATCCCTATAGAAAAAGAGGGGGGTTATATTCTAACAATCTTTCTAGTTACTTCGTTCTCTACTTCTATTTGAAAGAATCCTTAGGAAAAGCATTTTGTTTCCACCGAGCTAAAACAATTTCTCGATGTCTTTAGTAAACCAAAGACATTGTTTAATAGCTGTTTCGCTTCAATTCCCCCTATAGAAATGAAAAATTGAAGATTTAGTTACGATTAGAAATAAACTTTTTATCTTTATCCATGGGTCCTTTACTCATACTCATTCAATTGGAAGTATTGATCCAATAAAAAAAAATTATGTTTCGTAATCTCATAATCCAATTTTTCAATTTAAAATTGATTCTTGGAAACAAATCACGAGAATGTATATTCTTCCTCGAATTTTTCATTGAGAGGTAAAGGATTCAATCCTTTTAAGAACTAAAGTTTTTGTTCGGAATGAATATTAATCAAACCGAAAGACCCTTTAACTATATAAGGGGTTATAGAACGAATCACACTTTTACCACTAAACTATACCCGCTACAATCAGATTATTGTATAGAAATGGACCTTTTGTCGACCCTAATCAAAACTAAAACAAAAGATCAGAAAAGAATCATGAAAACTAGAGCGTTTACCTTTTGTATCAGAGGACCTAAGGAGATTAGGAAAAGAGGATTCATTTAATTTTAATAACTAAATACCAAGTGCTTTTTTGCACGAGGTTTTTGTCCCAAACTTAAGCCATAACACAAAAATGGATTGTGTCAAGAAACAAGAGTTCCCTTTTTCTTATTTAATTTAACCGGAATAAAAAGACTAACCAAGAAAGAAATGGGACTTTGATTCGATATCATTTGATTATATATCATAGAAATTCAAAAAGTTCTTTTTTTTATCCCAATAACAAGCAAATTTTTTATTTATGATTTGTTGGAACAAAAGGGCGGGCCCGGCTAAGTACTGACCAGGCCGGGCCGTGGAACTAAAAAGCCAAAAATTACGAAAAAAATAAGAATATATACTATGACGGGCGTTTTCAAGCCTTATTTTTTATAATGTAACATAATAACTATAATGTAACATAGTATTATCCTTTTCAATTGGGAGGAGAGATGGCTGAGTGGACTAAAGCGTCGGATTGCTAATCCGTTGTACGAGTTTTTTGTACCGAGGGTTCGAATCCCTCTCTTTCCGTTTTCGTTGATGACTTGGGATTTTATTTCGAATTTCTCGCGAGCTCTTTTTTTTTTTATTATTTTATTTTTATTATAGTTAAAAATTAATAGTTTCAAGTTTAAAGAAGTAGCATAGATAAAATCTTACTAAATAACAGTTAAAAATCAAGTAAAGAAAACCTTTTTTTTATTCTTCACGTCCAGGATTACGTCCTGGATCATTAGACAGGAATCCGAAGATAAAGAGAGACACAAAGAATATCACTACCGTGTAAACAAATAGTTTGAGAGTAAGCATTACACAATCTCCAAGATTTTTTTAGGAAAAAAGAGAATAGATTCTCCACTTTTATACCACACACCCTACTTTTTTTCTTTTGACACCAAGAAATAAAGTGGGGTGATCCAGATTTGTCGCGGTTGTACAATAATTTCAGTATTTGAATTGAGAGTGTAGGACTTATCTGATTTTCTCAATTCTATGAATTTTTTTGAATAAATCATGAATTTGTCTGGGACTTTAGTAAAAATATCATCGAAAACTTACAGCAGCTTGCCAAACAAAGGCTAAGAGAAAAAAGAACAGAGGTATTACTGGCATAACATCTACAATTGGATTCAAAAAAGCGTAGGCTTCGGGCAATTTTGCGACGAAAAAACTACTGGAATAAAGAGCAGAATTAAGGTAGATACAGATCAAACTAAAAATATTAAGCATAACAAACATTTTGTTTTTGGGGGGATAATTGTATTTATTTTGATTGAGTTTTTTATTATAAATATGGTATTGTTGTATAGAAGAAAAAAAATGAATAAAAATAAAATAAGATAGACAAAAAAACTTTCTTTGATTTGAACTTACCCAATCAAAAATCCTTCTATATCTCAAATCAAAAGAGAATAGAATAAATCATACTTTCGTACAATATCTTAATTGAATTCTATGTAATGATCAATAAATTCCGTTTTATTTGATGTCTACATGTATAGTATACAGGTATAAAAATTCTAGTAATCCATTTTCTAAATAATAGATATTTAGACTGGAGTTGACGAATAACCCGTACCAATATTAGTGTTTATTAGTGTCGAATAGAAATAAATGGGGCGTGGCCAAGTGGTAAGGCAACGGGTTTTGGTCCCGCTATTCGGAGGTTCGAATCCTTCCGTCCCAGAGCATACCCGTCTGTATATTATTAGAGAATGGGATTAATATATTTATATATATTTTGTTTAATATATATTCAAATATATATCATAATAAAATATATATATTATAATAAATCGAAAATAGATTGTCTTTTCGAACAGTTTTTTGTATTAGTATTACAAAGTAGAATATTGGTATAGAATGTGATTATTATTATTATTTTTTTTTTAATAATCCGCGGAATCATACCTTTTTCACAAATTCAATTGAGTTCAAATAACACGCCTATGAAATAGGAAATTGAATTCATTTGTGATTCGTTAAAGAATAACGATTTTATAGTATAAATATGAAAAAATAAAAACATAAAATTTCCATTTTCCCTTACGTCAGTGTTTTTTTATCTATCTTTTTTTAATCACAGATGGTTTACTTTACTCCAATCTAAATTTCTCTCTCTTACTGATGATAAAAAACGAAAGAAAGATCCCTGCTGTACAACTTTATGTTATGCAAAAAAAAATAATCAATCCTATCGGATAGGATATTTTTCAATCAATTAAATCTTTGTAACCAACTCTTATGAGTTCTTGATACTTGACGAAGTCTGAAATTGTTGAATTTATCCTATCACTATTATCTTACTTGAAGATACAGATCCAATTCTTCGTATTAGTTATAATTTAGTTAACGGATTTGATTTTTACAATAAAAAAAAAATATTCTAAAATTTAAAATGATATAAAGATAGAAAAAAAAAAATTCTTTTTATAGAATTTCCAATATTTAATTCTATTAATCCCTATTAATCTAAAAAAACGGGATAAAATTGATTTATTCTTGCTGAGACTCTCCTTTTTTCATTATAGAAGAAAAGGGGATAGATTACTATGTACCAACCGAACCAATGATTATTCATGGTTCCATAATGGAATCAATTACATACGGGTTCAAAAATGAAGGAATGTTATGGTAAAACTTCGTTTAAAACGATGTGGTAGAAAGCAACGTGCGACTTGAAGGACATGATCGACTGTGGAGTCTTACATCCACCATTTTTTATATATTCTATTTTATATATCTTATATAGGAATGAAAGTGCTCTTGGCTCGACATCATTTGTTCTGTTCCGCTGTAACTCTCTTTTTTTGGGGGGGGGGCGGGGTGGATATAATTATACTATAGGATGGAGCTCGAGTAGAAGGTATTTATTTATTTTTCGGGGGCAAGAATCTAGGGTTAGTATCAATCAATAAATTGGAACAACTTCGTAAGTGTATTTTCGATCCATAAACTTAAAGGGTCCTATTCGAGAAAATTTCCAATTCAAAAGGAAGGTTTGTTGAAATTGGTAAAAAAAACTCTTTCGATCAAATCAAAAGGAAAGTGTATTACGCAAGAATCAAACATTCGTATGATTCTTTGATAAAAAGAAATCACAAAAAACGGTATGTTGCTGCCGTTTTGAAAGGATTTAAAGATCACCGAAGTAATGTCTAAACCCAATGATTCAAGACAAAGATCCTGGAACAAGGAAATACCGTTTTCAATTGTCTTAACAACTAGATCAGAATGAAGAATCAAAATGGATTCTAAAGAAGACAGACAGTTAACGGGTTAGAGACCGCTCAATAGATGAAATGTCAAAAAGGTTTTTCTTTTGAGTTATTTCAGAGTTATCCAACTTGAGTTATGAGGGTGCAAATATGACGAATTTTCTTTTTGTTGGGTAAGAATAAGAAAAAAGTACTCAAATAATTAATTTGATGATTTTATGAATATATTTGATTTTGATATTGTAATTCTATATATAGAATATAGACATAATTCTTAATTTTCTCGAGCCGTACGAGGGGAAAACTTCTTATACGTTTCTTGGGGGGGGGGTATTGTTTTCATCTATCCCAATGAGCCATTTATCGAATCGTTGCAATTGATGTTCGATCCCGACGAGAGGGAAGAGATCTTCGGAAAGTGGGTTTTTATGATCCGATAAAGAATCAAATCTATTTAAACATTCCCGCTATTCTATACTTCCTTGAAAAAGGCGCTCAACCTACAGGAACTGTTCATGATATTTCAAAAAAGGCGGGTGTTTTTACGGAACTTCGCCTTAATCAACAAACAAAAGTCAATTAATTATTAATAAAAAAAGATTAAGTGAATAAATAAGAAATGACGTATTGAAGTAATGGGGTCTATAGACATAAAAATTTGACATTACCCCCGATGGAATTATTTTCGTTGGAACTCTATGAACAAAAAAAAAACAAAAGACTAAACCTGCTTATTTTAGTTATTGAATAAGCCTCATTTTTTTCTACTTCTCCCCCTTCTTCCTTAATTTAGTCTTACACCTATATTATATAGTGCTAATCCAACACAAGTCCTTCGTTTTTTTATATTTCAAATTAAATAATTTTATTAATTTGAATTGATTGAAATCACAATTGTTAGTTCAATTTAGAATTGGTTTTCTCTTTTTGATGCTTATGTTTTTCTCAATATTCATATTGACAACAGTGTAGCAAATAAATATAATCCGATCGTGGATAAATGGTCTATTTATCCCTGTTCCATAGATTTTATTTCATTCAAATAATAGGTTCTTAGATTTTCTGTCATACAAGAAGTCTTTTTTGATTAAGCTTTTAATCAATCAAATTCGATATATACTAATTAATACTAATTAATGGATAATATAAGAGATAAAAGAGGCGAGGGGCGGTCTATACATATTTGAAAATTTTTGACTTTATCCTTATCCTCAGTTTCTATTTTATTTGCAAATTTTTTGCATTTTCGTCGGATTTGTTCATTTTTATTATCTTCATAGTGGGTTCTCGTTTTTATTTTTTTTGTTTGATTGTGTTGTGCCATTCAATTTCGTTATTTATTGGGATTCTGATTGTATCTACCCATTCTAATTTGTTTATTTGGGTTGCTAACTCAACGGTAGAGTACTCGGCTTTTAAGTGCGGCTAGCATCTTTTACACATTTGTATGAAGCAACAGATTCGTCCATACCATTGGTAGAGTTTGTAAGACCACGACTGATCCTGAAAGGAATGAATGGAAAAAGCAGCATGTCGTAGCAATGGATAATTCTGAGAATATTTCATTCTTACTGAATAGGTCCAAAATATTATTTCAATTGCTTAATTCAATTAAAAACAAAAAGAATTTTTTTTTTGGGGGGGGGGGTCGAGTGAATAAATGGGTAGAGCCTTACTAGAGGCTCCAATTCTAGGGAAATAAAAAGTAACGAGCTTCTGTTCTTAATTTTTGAATGATTACCCCATCTAATTAGACGTTAAAAATATATTAGTGCTTAATGCGGGAAAAGCTTTTCCGACCAGTGGATTAGAAATTTCTTATGAGTCCTAACTATTCGCTATTCCCTTTTATGGGGTAGAGATAAATGTGTAGAAGAAGGCAGTATATTGATAAAGATATTTTTTTTTTTTCAAAATCAAAAGAGCGATTGGGTTGATAAAATAAAGGGCTTCTAACTATCTTGTTATCCTATAACTGAACATAAATCCTTTATATGGAAAGGGGGGGTCTAGAGAGTCCGTTGCTAAGGTTGACTTGTTTCCAAGGTATCTAGTTTTTTATTACTATAAATACCTTGTTTTGACTGTATCGTACTATGTATCATTTGATAACCCAATAAATCGCCTATTTCTTTTCTGATTCAAATTGAATTTTTAATGGAAGAATTTCAAGGATATTTAGAATTATACAGATCTCAGCAACATGACTTCCTATACCCACTTATCTTTCGGGAGTATATTTATGCACTTGCTCATGATCGTGGTTTAAATAGATCCGTTTTGTTGGATAACGTAGGTTATGACAAGAGATCTAGTTTACTAAGTATAAAACGTTTAATTAGTCGAATGTATCAACAGAATCATTTTATTATTTCCGTTAATGATTCTAATCAAAATAAATTTTTGGGGTACAACAAAAATTTGTATTCTCAAATGATATCGGAGGGATTTGCAGTCATTGTGGAAATTCCGTTTTCCCTACGATTAGTATCTTCCTTAGAGGAGACAGAAATCGTAAAATCTTATAATTTACGATCAATTCATTCAATATTTCCTTTTTGTGAGGACAAATTTCCACATTTAAATTATGCATCAGATGTACTAATACCCTACCCCATTCATCTGGAAATCTTGGTTCAAACCCTTCGCTACTCCGTGAAAGATCCCTCTTCTTTGCATTTATTCCGGCTCTTTCTTCACGAGTATTATAATCGGACTATTCTTATTACTCCAAAAAACTCCATTTTTGCAAAAAGTAATCAAAGATTATTCTTGTTCCTATATAATTCTTATGTATGTGAATACGAATCCAGTTTACTTTTTCTCCGTAACCAATCTAATCATTTACGATTAACCTCTTCCGGAATCTTTTTTGAGCGAATACGTTTTTATGAAAAACTAAAATATCCTGAAGTCTTTGCTAACGATTTTCCGACTACCTTATGGTTTTTCAAGGATCCTTTTATACAGTATGTTAGATATCAAGGAAAATCGATTCTGGCATCAAAAGATACTCCTCTTCTGATGAATAAGTGGAAATATTATCTTGTCCATTTGTGGCAATGTCATTTTTATGTATGGTCTCAACCAAGAAGAATCCATATAAACCAGTTATCCAAGTATTCCTTTGATTTTTTGGGTTATCTTTCAAGCATACGACCGAATATTTCCGTGGTACGGAGTCAATTGCTAGAAA